CCTTTTGAGGCAATTATAGATTCTGGGAGGCAATTCTGATTGGTCAATAAAAATCGATTTCAACGCCATTTTTTTTTTATTTTTTGTTAGTTTAGCCAATTTATCATAAAAGGTAAAAGGGGGTAAAGGAACTATGTGTTGATTGTCCTCTAAACTTAAATTTTCTTCTTTGGTATGTAAAAAGGGAATCAATAAATCAATCAAATTCCGGGAGGCTTCGTGAAGTGCTTCTTTAGGAGTTAAACTTCCATTTGTCCATATTTCGAGAAATAGTATCTCTTTGTTACCATTTTCATAAGAATGAATACTATGATTCGCATTTCGAACAGGCATGAATACAGGATCTATAGGATAACTTCCATCTTGAAAGGTATTTGGCGCTTTTATAAGATATCCACGATTCTTCTCTATTTGTAATCCAATAACCAACTCAATGGGTTCCGTCAAGCTAGCTATATGCTGTGTATTATCGACGATTTCTACATAAGGCGGTAAGATGATATCTTGAGCAGTTACATATCCAGGGCCCCTGACACAAATAGACGCCTCACAAGTTCCATAGAGATTACTTCTCAATACGATTTCTTTCAAATTCATTAAAATTTCATGTACTGATTCTTGAATACCCATTATGGTAGCATATTCGTGTGAGATTTTCTCAGATTTTGCGCGTGTGATACATGTTCCTTCGATTTCTCCAAGCAAAGCTCTTCGCATCGCAATGCCTATTGTGTCTGCTTGACCTTTCATAAGCGGAGACAGAATAAAGCGCCCATACAAAAGACGCTTACTGTCTGCTGCTGATTCAACACACTTCCACTGTAGTGTCCGAGTAGATACTGTTATTTTCTCTCGAACCATAATAATATTATTTGATCTGATCATTGAATCATTTATTTCTCTTGTTTCTCTTGCTCTCTTGTTTCTCTTGCTATTGAAATATCTTCAATTTTGATTTCTACACACGTCTTTTTTTCGGGGGTCTACAGCCATTATGTGGCATAGGGGTTACATCCCGTACGAAAGTTAATAGTATACCACTTCTGCGAATAGCTCGTAATGCTGCGTCTCTTCCAAGACCGGGACCTTTAATCATGACTTCTGCTCGTTGCATACCTTGATCTACTACTGCACGAATAGCATTTGCCGCTGCGGTTTGAGCAGCAAACGGCGTCCCTCTTCTTGTACCTTGGAAGCCACAAGTACCGGCAGAGGACCAAGAAACCACTCGCCCTCGTACATCTGTAACAGTCACAATGGTATTATTGAAACTTGCTTGAATATGAATAACCCCCTTTGGTATTTTACGTATACTCTTACGCGAACTAATACGTCCACGTGAACCCTTTTTCGGTATAGCTTTTGCCATATTTTATCATCTCATAAATTTGAGTCAGAGATATATGGATATATCCATTTCATGTCAAAAAAGATCCCCCTTCTTATTTGTATATTGGGTCTTTAACGAGTCTTATTATCCTTGTCTTTGTTTATGTCTTGGGTTGGAACAAATTACTATAATTCGTCCCCGACGACGGATTAGTCGACATTTTTCACAAATTTTACGAACAGAAGCTCTTATTTTCATATTTGCCACTCCTTACTTTAATTTTGAATCCTTTTCTTGGAAGAAAATAAGTTTATTGTAATTTTCGATTTTGAATCGTATTCCTGCGAAAGAAAAAGAAATAGTGAAGTTGAAAAAACCTAATCTTTCGAATCTTTGTTGCGGAGTCGATAAATTATACGACCTCTGGTTGAATCATAACGACTTACTTCAATTTTGACTCTATCTCCTGGCAATATTCGTATAAAACTACGTCGGATCTTTCCTGAAACATAACCTAGAATCATATCTTCATTATCTAAACGAACCCGGAACATGCCATTGGGAAGCGATTCAGTAATTAAACCTTCATGAATCCATTTTTGTTCTTTCATTCCAGGTCAAACCTCCTTGAAGTATCAACTAGTGGAGGAAGAACCCTATTAGACAACCCACTCCTTCTCTTTTCTTTTTCACAAAAAAGAAGTTTCCTATTCAATTCGGATATTAGAAAAATTACCATATATAACACAAAATTTCTCCGCCTATTCTTTCTAGTCGAGCCTCCCGGTCTGTCATTATACCCCGAGAGGTAGAAAGAATTACAACTCCCATCCCGCCTAAAATTCTAGGAATTCTTTGATAGTTAGAATAGATTCGTAGACCCGGCCGACTGATCCGTTTTAAATTTAAAAGATTTCGATAAGTCCTTTTCCTATTCCTTCTATGTCGTAGGGTTAAAACCAAAAAATCTTTGTTGTTTTCTCGATGTTTTCTCACGTTTTCGATAAAACCCTCTCGTAAAAGTATTTTAACAATACTTTGGCTGATATTAGTAGATGCTACTCGAACCACGCTTTTTCTATACATATCGGCATTTCGTATAGAGGTTATTATGTCAGCAATAGTATCACTACTCATGATTAATTAAAATGATTGGTGCCTCCAAATTTGGATATAATCAACATGTTTTTCTTTTTTTTTTTTTTTTTTTTTTTTTTTTTTTTTTTTACGTATTTGTTTATGAATATTAATATGAATTTTGAAAGGTATATACGTGAGACAAAATCTACTAAATTAATCTTAATCTATTTCTTTTAAATACCCTACTATAACCTATAACCATATCGTAGTCTCATTTTATAATACCTCGGGAGCTAATGAAACTATTTTAGTAAAATTGAACTGTCTCAATTCTCGGGCAATCGCACCAAAAACGCGAGTTCCTTTTGGATTTCCTTCTTGATCAATCACAACTGCAGCATTGTCATCATATCGTATTATCATACCGTTGTCACGTTTAAGTTCTTTACAAGTACGGACAATTACAGCTCTGACCACTTCTGATCTTTCTAGAGGCATGTTTGGAACTGCGTCTTTGATCACAGCAACAATAACGTCACCAATATGAGCATATCGACGATTGCTAGCTCCTATGATTCGAATACACATCAATTCTCGAGCCCCGCTGTTATCTGCTACATTCAAATGGGTCTGAGGTTGAATCATATCATTTTTTTTTTTTTTTTTTTTTTTTTTCTGTTTTTTACAATACAAAGGTCGAAGAAAAAAAGAAATATTATTTGTTCAAAAAAAGAAACCTGCACCCGCTATTTTTAAGGCCTATTTCTTTTTTATCCCGAAATGATGAATTGAGCTCGTATAGGCATTTTGGACGCTGCTATTGAAATAGCCCTTCGGGCTATATTTTCTGTTACTCCACCCATTTCATAAAGGATTCGACCTGGTTTAACAACAGCTACCCAATATTCGGGAGAGCCTTTACCTGAACCCATACGTGTTTCTGCGGGCCTTACTGTAACTGGTTTATCTGGAAATATACGGACCCATATTTTTCCACCGCGACGTGCATTTCGTGTCATTGCTCGTCGACCTGCTTCTATTTGTCTAGATGTGATCCAAGCGGGTTCAAGTGCCTGAAGAGCGTATTTACCAAAACAAATAGTATTACCTCGATAAGATATTCCCTTCATTCTTCCTCTATGTTGTTTACGGAATCTGGTTCTTTTGGGGTTATAGTTGATGGTTTGTTTTGAATTCCATCTCTACTACAGAACCGGACGTGAGAGTTTCTTCTCATCCAGCTCCTCGCGAATAAAATCAATTCAAATTAAAGATTTTGAATTCAATTCAGATAGAATATAATTTGAATTAAGATATACATGTATTTAATAAGTAATATACTGAATCATTGATTTCATTTAATCTAGATCAAATCTATTATTCATTTGTGTATCTTGTTTGTATAGATAACTAAATCTAAATATATTAAATAACTCTTTTTTCTTATATTTATATCTTTTAGAATGTTAAAACAAATCTTTCTTTTGTTTTACTCTTTATCGTATTGGGTTGACCCAATTTTAGCAATCCAAGAAAATAAAGTTTTCGCGGGCGAATATTTACTCTTTCAATTTCTATTTCAGTTCTATCATTAGTTCATAACTTTTCCGAATAGATGAATTGGTCTCTGGCCGGTTCCGCCATCCCGATCAATGAATCATTCGAATTCATTTTCACTAAAATCTTTTGAATTCATAGGTTCCATCGTTCCCATCGCTTCTTACTTAATGGTTAGGTCTGAATTTTACAACGGAGCTATTAGTTCTTGAGTCAATATTCTTAGTCTTTATTGGCTCGAAGCTCTTTATTTTTTGTTCGACGAGCAGATCCATTTAATGATGAATCCGTATTGGTGCTTTATTACGCAGATTTTTTCTGAGATGACTCATAGACCTTACATATTGGAATTCTATATCATCAATATCCTTTTTCTTTCTTTCTCTCATCTTTCCAATTATCCATACCCTTTCTTTTTTATTTCGATTGACAACTTAGAAGCATATTTTTTAATAAAAAAGATTTCAGTTGCTACAACAATATGAACAATATATCATATCTTGACTGGTTCTTTGGATCCAGATAATACGAAGTGATGAGTTGGTTATTACTTCTATAGTTATTTGTTTATATTTTTATACTATGGGGCTGTTTTTTTATACTAACCCTCAAAAAACCAACGAGTCACACACTAAGCATAGCAATTTTATCAAAAGATGAATTAAATTTTTATTAAACCCTATAGAATTATAATAGAATTATTATTGTTCATTTTTTTTTATTGAACAGAAAAGAAAAAGAAGAAACTAATTTATCATTTTTTGTTACATCGCTGGATAGAATGCAAAGGGAAATAAAGGTTTATTATTCCCCTTCTATAAAGATCCAAATTTTGATGCCTAATACCCCATAGATTGTTCGAACTGTATAGGAACAATAATCAATTTTAGCGCGAATGGTTTGTAGTGGAACCCTACCCTCTCTGATCCATTCAACACGCGCAATTTCTTTTCCGTCAATACGTCCTGCAATTTGCACTTGAATTCCTTTTGTATCTGCTTGTTCAGTTAATTCTATAGCCTTTTTCATTGCT